TTCCCGTTCGCCTGCCCCCCCGTAGTCCATTAGCGGGTAGGGTGGTAAACTTAGAGGGCGCCCGCCTCCTCTTCAGACGTGTCCTCGACAACCTGGCGGCTCTTCGGTCTCCGCTTTTTGGGGCGGGAGTGATTGGTCGCTGGGGTTTCCTTTTCCTCAACCAATTCGGTTGTGTCAGCCCTGAGATTGGTCTAACATTTTGTTATGAGCTGGCTAGACAAAGACGGATTGAAGATAAGATAGATTTGAGTTCAAGTGGCACAGGACCTTCACCTTCGATCGACCATAAGGCGTATTCTACCCTTACCGAATTCATTCTATTGAAGCGTAAAAAGCTCCTTCTCATGTTGCATTTCTTTGGTTTGGAAGTTCCAGAATGTTGTCTGTGGATTTCTAACAAAGGAAAGCCCCCTTATGTTATGCCATTTGATTAATTAAAGTTCCGTGCTGCTCGCCACTCCCCGAGGCCAAGGACGGGGTCGAACCGTCATTCCAGGATTTGCAGTCCGATACATTTCCATTATGTTACCTAGCCAAACCCGCCACCTCATGTGCCAAAGTCAAACGGTTGTTCCTCCTTCCCTGCTCCCTCTTTTTCTACATATGTGGTGGCGGGTTACCAGAGAAGAGGGGACAACTTCTTTCTCCCTTGCCTTGCTCAATTTTCCTTTTCTGATTGAAAGTAGCAAGCCACTCCACTACTGGTACAGAGGCCAGGTAGAAGGTTGTTTCCTCTATATGTTCAAGCAAAGAACAGATCTTTTGTCTTGTAAGCAACCATGCCTATATAATCGAATTTTGCTTACCAAAGTGGTCTTACTAAAAGTAAATAAGCAACCTGTTCCGTTCCATAGGGCCAGCTGCTTTCTTTATCTCGCTTGCCGTTAGTCCGTCTAGCGCCTTTCGGTTGGGGTCCGCCCCGGGGGTTAGACCGCTTGGGTTTTTTTTTATAGTCTCGAAGGCAGTCAACGTGTCAGCCATTCTTCTCCCATTAGACTTGTAAATCTTTGTGTGCTCTTTTTCCTTCTCTCTTCCTGTTCTCTCCCTCTACTTTATTTGACAGGGGCGGAGAATACCACTCTATCAATAACAAGAATAAAGTAGCAATTCAGTTTCAAATGGTTTGAGCTTGGAAGCACCCTACTATCTATCGATAGGCGAGAACAGACTGCTATTGGCTGCTTCGCCTATCTATTCTATTATGGCCGGCTTGGAGACATCAGAGGAAGACCGTCATCTCTATCCGGGTACAATCATAGCCCCATTCATTCGTTGAACCTTGGGGATAACCATTAGCATTGAGATCAATCACCACACCACCTCTATCATACATACGACATTACATGACGCGAGAGCGCATGGTCAACACACACCTAAAGCGCCTACGTTCCGCTTGCAGCCAATACAACCACAACCTAACTTGCACGAGATTCAACAACCAAAACTACTGGTAGTCCCGAGGGGACGGCATACTCCTTGTATAGTTTTAGCAGTACTGAACAAGCGAGTCATCGGTCCAAAAGACCGCCTTTGAAAAAAAAAAAGGAACTCGCTTAACTCGCTAGGCCTTCGGAACAAAGGTGATTCTGTTCATGCTTCAGATGATCTGGCTAATTATATATATATTATCTAATTATCTACTCTTCTTCTATTAGAAAGGCGAACCTATAGGCCTGTTTTAGCGCGTTTCCACAAAGGTAACCGGTTAGGTTGACTTTGGAAACGCTACTAAGGACCGGTTGGAGAATGAAAAACGTCCGCTAACGCCCACAGGATAAGATCTTTTTTAGATCAGCAACGAATGTCTTGTATCTATAAAGAAAGATTTCTCCCCGGGTTCAGACCCTGAATGCCATACCTTGCTGAAGGCGATTCACGAGAGAACCGCGCATAGTTCCGTTTGACCGAGATGTGAATGCCCGCGATCTGCTCGGTATAGTGATGGATTTCATGGCCGACGTCTAACCGGCACGAATACGCCGACATGAAACGAGTTCCCCGCGGAGCATTTTTTCTTTCGTCCTCGGACGTTTTGTTCGATTCCGGAACTTGCGTTCTCATGCCCGGAACCCTCGCGATTGATTGGGAGAAAGAGCGAGAGCGAGAAAGATGGATTGTTATCCATCGGAAATCGATAGGAATTCCCCCTTCTAATAGATGTTCTGTCTTTCATTATTAACATCCAATCCCATGCTAATAAGAAAAACGAGCGATTGCTAGTCAGCTTTCATTTTATGAAAAAAATGGTAGGGGCTGAGGCTCTGAAGGCTTTCTAACTTGCTTCAATTAGGGAATAGCGCAGATGGATCAATTACGCGGTTCCGCAGCGTCCTCCAACTTGCTGTCCGCTCCCCTTCACTTTCTTTGCTGGACGGGAAGATGCGAATAGCGAAGGCCTTCCCACCACGCGAAGTCAAACCTCGCCGGAGAGAGAGAGGCGAATTGAAAACCGGCCTCAAATCCCTTCGCAATCGCAGGTGAAAGCGGGAAAAAGACGACGAAACCCTTTTTTCTTTCTTTGTCAGCCGACTTGAAAGGTGCTCTCAGTGTACCGCCATACGCACCCAGACATTAGACCAATTGTGGCTGGCCTAACAGTTTCCAGAATGCCGTTGTCATGATGTTGATCCGGCTTCTGCGACTACGGCATCCGCGTAGCTCCGAATACGCGCATTGGAGCTCTTCGCTCGATGTCCCGGGTCGCTCTGTGTTGTAAACCGTCGTCGGGCGGTGGCTTATTTCTAACACCCCCCCCTCTAACAAGAAAGCAAGTAAACTACCTTGTACGTACGCCGCCCACGCGAAGAAGTTCTCCAAAAAGTCAAGCCACCATTATTCAGTGATGAAGCTCTAACGAACGAATCTTATGTGTTTTTCCCAGAGAGAAATCTCTTTCCACTAGAACAAGTCCGCTGCGAGCCGAGCGAACTATCCACCAAGTTGAACTATTGACTATCTTTACTAAGCCAACCGCCCCCTCTCCTATACCCGGCTGCTTCTCGCTCACCAAAGCGTACTTCGTTTAGGAGGTTCACGCAAGTATAGTGCGGCTTATGGTTCTAGTAGCACAAAATATATAAACCATACTATGCTAGTTCCCTCTAGAAGACCCAGTCTGACTATAGTTAGTAGTAGTATAGATTAGTTAGATTCGTAGAACAGAAGAGGAGCCCTTACTTGATATTATATTAGTAAAGCGTTAGCACCCCTATAGAGAAAGGCTCTCTTCTGGATAGCTGCGAAGCCTTCGATGTTGGTATGGAGACTTTGTTTGCTTCCCGTTCGCTGAACAACCCCCCTGTTGCAACACTTAACTATGTGCTTCAAAGGGCGAACTCCACCTATTTTTGAGCTATTGAATTAGGCGATCCGAAAAAAAAGATCTTTCTCACCCCCCTCTATCAGAAAGGGAGGCTTGGCTCTGAAATGGTGGTAAGGCAAGCTGTATGTATCTAGGTAGAAGTAGACCTCGAGCTCCGGGGCTTTAAGGGATATGGCAGGTTTGGAACCCTAACCCAGACCAGGAAGGGAACTATATCCTTAATCCGGGTCAGACTATCACACACGAGACTCGCCTGGGCCGAGACCAACTCACTTCTCTCTCCTTAACGTCTGGTACCATTGCCCCGCCACTCTGCCTGTCTTCTTGTGGCCGGGCCGGGTCATTCTTCACTCCTGTTACAAGGGAGACCTCTCTTCGCATACCGACCCTCCAGTTAGTTCCACTTCTGGGGATAAGCTGAGAACTCGGGGCATAAGGGCCTGCGGTGATTATTAACATGCTTTTCCAGCCCATATCTTCCCACCTCTGGTCACATGAGCTTTCGAGAGCCCGGTCCGGATCTAAACGATTTTTTATCTATGTCTCATGTCTTTCAGCGCAGCGGGATCCAGAGAAAGACAGACCCACCTACCAGTTCTAAGCGGCAAGATCAATCAAACAAAATAGGCTCAAGAGAAGAGCCGGTTTTATTCTTCTTATCTCATCGTATACATCGTAATATAACCCTTTTTTTTTTAATCTGAAAGTACCCTTTCTATTCTTTCTTAGGTAGGCCCACATGTTTTAGGTTATCCGGAAGGAATGGAATGACTAATGTGATTTGAAACCCCTTGGAGAGCTAGGACACTGATTCAAACCACAGTATGGCCAAAGATTTCCTTTAAGCATGTTTTCAGGGAAGCCAATGCAGTGGCTGATGCACTAGCAAATATGGGGCATGGAGTTAGACAGATTAAAAAGCAAACTCTGGACTTTATAGCTTTTCTAAACAGTGGTAATCTTTTGTCAATGCCTGCTGATGGAGTTCCTTTTACTTGGTCAAATAGACAGGAAAGGACTTGATCTTTGAGAGATTAGATAGAACTGTTGTAAATGATTCCTGGTTGTTGCAGTTTCCTGAAGCTAGCCTAGAAAATTTCCCTATTTTAGATTCAGATCATGGTCCAATTGTTTTAACAATGAGGAAAGAGTGTCGTGTTCAAGCAAAGTATTATGCGGATGGGACTTTCCTTACTGCTAAGCTTGGTTGTTCTTCACTCCTTCGGAGCCTGTGCGGCCCCTTCTTTTTTGACAAAAGTGAATTCCCGGATAGGAAAGAAAACAAATACTCTTGATTTAAAGGATGGCACAAAGTAGAAGAAGTGAGGCACTGAAAGTGAGCTTCTACCTTAACGGTTCTTCCTGTCGTGTCGGTTTAGAAGGATTGGTCGGAGCAGCCTTTCTTTATATGTATGTTACTTAGCCTATGTTGATCCATATCCATCTTTCCTGCTGCTGCTTTGTCCTTGAGTAGTGAGGCACGGAGCGAGGCGCCGAAGTCGAATACTAGTTCAGATTAATCGAGGGCTGAGACTGAATACCACTTTTCAGATTAATCAAATAAGGCCGAGGTTCTGAAAGAAAGCGTATCAACGACAATAGCATGAAATACATAACCCTATATATGTCATTATTATGTATAGTAGGCCAAGACAAGAATAAAACGTAGTAAAGGAGTCCTAATTCCCTTATCCTTTTCCGGCACGAATTCTCTATCTCTTTCTTCGCAGTGAAACAAGAAAACCCCTCTTCTGCCTGCCTTGCAGTGAATGAATGAGCCCCAGGCCTCTTATACCACTTTTGGACAGCAAACAAGTAACAACACTTTAACGGAAGAAATAGAGGTTTTTCTCGAGAAGGTTCTGAAAGAACGACTGCCCGGGTAAAATAGACTTCTTTTCTTTGATAATGGCACTAATTACAGGTAAATTAAGAGCTTGAGCATGAGCTTAGATAATATATGTCTTGTTCTCTGCACATGTGCACTGCGCATTACTTGCAAGGCTGGCCGTAGGCCAAAGCCCCTTTAGCATAATCTAGGGACATAATGGTAACTTCCACTGCTCAGAAGTCACCTGCGAATTATGGTCCCACACCGTCAAAGGGGTCCATTTTTCGCGATTGAACGACGAACGTCACGACACACTTGGAAAGTGTTGTGGCGGGACCCACGCATGAGAAACTTGGATAAGAGATAGATAGCGGCCCAAAGGAACGGCCCACGGAGCCCTGTGAGGCCCAACTGACAAATAAATTATTGGACTTAGAGCTCGACCAGAGGCACTGAACGCAGTGAAGTGGGCAGCGAAGAAGTGAGGAAGTGGGGAAAGGTACTTGCCAAGATTCGTAGTAAGAGGAGAGCCACAAATAATAGAAAGACTTGAAGCCAGGTCTTCATCAACATTTGGGGAGCAAAAGAGCCTAGATTTGTCATAACTAACCTCCTGACAGGCAAAAAGAATCAAGACAATCCCTCATAGCATCGGCTTGATCCATAGAAGCTCCAGAAAAGAGGATTAAGTCATCTGCACAGATGAGACACACAGGGGCCATCTTTAGATAGCTTAACAGGCTTCCATCCCCATACAAAGAACAAAAAGGTAAGATTCTGAAAGTAAAGCTTTAGAAACCCTAAATTTTTTCGGAATCTCTTGAGCCACAACTATATTATCAGCGATATGGCGCCCAGGCACAAAGCTCGCCTGTGTAGGAGACACCAATTTAGTCAGCAGGGGTCTCAATCTTCTCATAATCATTTTAGACACAATCTTGTACAAGGTTCTGAAAGAACGGATTGGTCTAGGTTCTTTCATAGAAATGGGGCTTTGAACTTTAGGTATCAATGTAAGTATCATTGATTCCAGCTGGAAAGGGGGCAGTAAGGAAGCAGCAATTATTCACCATATCACAAATATCCTCATGACATGAGTCCCACATCTGTTGAAAGAGCTCGGCAGGCATCCCATCAGGCCCCGGCGCCCTTTAGACTGCCAATGGAAAAGAGACTTCACTTAGAGGGGTGACATCCGCATTTAATCCTTCAAGCTCCTCAGCATCCACTCTAGGAAAGAGATTAAAAATTGGTATGAAAACTCCCACAGTCCACTTCTTACTAAAAAGACCTTTCAAATAAGAAAGAGCAGTAGCCCGCGAATCACTTTTATCAGTCTTCCAATTTCCCTCATCATCATTAAGGCCCTCTACTTCGTAGCCTTCTTTGAGCCAGGTATTCCCGGATTTCTGGAGCCAACGTTCTTGCAGAACCTCTTGGGCAATAACCTCATTATATTCCTTAGTCAGTTCATGCTCCAAATTGACAAGGAAGGGAACACATCTCCTACATAAAATCTTTTTCAATACCCTCCTCCTCTTTTTCCTTCTAATTCCCAAACACATCAACATTCCGCTTCTGAGCAGCAGTAGCAAATTCAGAAACTTTTTGAGAGATAGGAACCTAGTGGACCAAGTTTCTTTGGTGTGGTTCAACCACATGGCCTCAAACCTAAAAGGTTTGTTTAAGGGGGAAGCGGATCACTCTTCAAAAAAAAATTTCCACTCGTCAATCATGTTATTTCTTTCTTTCAGAACCTTCGATTGTCTATTTGATTGTAAGTGACATCTGCCCCTTTTAATTCAGGATGTCGGACAAAAAGAAAAGATGTCGGACTTAAGGAAGGGCAGAAAACCTACTCTATAAAGTCTAAGGTACCGTAACAGACAGCCAAAACTAGAGACAAGGAAGAACAGCTTCCCTTCTGCCCGCATTCACTCACTATAAGAGCAGGGGCTCATCAAGCGCCTTCTTCCACTATATATAACTTGACTTACTATCTATAATACGTTTTTTCAGAGTCGAGCACACTTCGTGACCTCCTAAAAGCAGTTACTTCATACCGATCATGCTACCAGTGGCGTTGTCACAACCATCGATCAACTACTTGATGCTCCGGTAGTATCGTATGATGTCCGCATTACCGACAAAGACCCGCTTCTTGCGAAGTTTGGTATCATGTGGAAGATCTATGATATGGTTGGTGATCATCGAAGGTAAGCTCCGCCGCATTCTCATTCTAAAGTAAGGCCAAGGACTCTTTATTCCCCCATTGAATCGAGATTGGCAATGAGATCAAAAGAAAGAAAAAGGCAATCGTTTGATCGAGGGGGAATCGATGCAGAGT